AATACACATCAAATTTAAATTTTAAAAGACTTTTTTTAGTTACAGAACACGAACAAGTAAGAATTGATTCAGAGGATCGAATCCAAATTTTAAAATTATTATTTGATGCAATTAGAACTGTTCCCAACGATAAAATGATTAAAAAAAAATCTATTGGAATAAAAGAAATTAATAAAAAAGTTCCTCGATGGTCATACAAATTAATCAACGATTTTGAACAACAGGAGGGGGAAACCGAAGAAACTGTGGTAGAGGATCATCAGATTCGTTCAAGAAAATCCAAACGTGTAGTGATTTTTACTGATAACCAACAAAATACTGATGCTTATACTAATACCAAAGAAACTAATAATACTGATCAAACAGGCGAAGTTGCTTTGATACGTTATTCCCAACAATCGGATTTTCGTCGAGACATAATCAAAGGCTCCATGCGCGCTCAAAGACGTAAAACAGTTACTTGGAAACTCTTTGAAGCAAATGCGCATTCCCCTCTTTTTTTGGACCGAATAGACAAATCTTTTTTTTTTTTTTTTGATATTTCTGAACGGATGAAAAAAATTTTTAAAAATTGGATGTGGAAAAACACAGAATTCACAATTTCGAATTATACAGAGAAAAAGACAAAAGAAAGCGCGAAAAAAAAAGAGGAGGACAAAAAAGAAGAAGACAAAAGAAAGGAGAAAGTGCGTATACAAATAGCGGAAGCCTGGGATAGTATTTTACTTGCTCAAGTAATGAGAGGTTTTTTATTAGTAACCCAATCAATTCTTAGAAAATATATTATATTACCTTCATTGATAATAGCTAAAAATATCGTCCGTATACTATTATTTCAATTTCCGGAATGGTATGAGGACTTAAAGGATTGGAATAGAGAAATGCATGTTAAATGTACCTATAACGGCGTTCAATTATCAGAAAAAGAATTTCCAAAAAACTGGTTAACAGACGGCATTCAGATCAAGATCCTATTTCCTTTTCGTCTTAAACCTTGGCACAGATCTAAGTTACGAGCCCCTTATAATGATCCAATGAAAAAGCAAGGTCAAAAAAATGATTTTTGTTTTTTAACAATTTTTGGAATGGAAGCTGAACTACCTTTTGGTTCTCCCAGAAAAAAACTTTCATTTTTTGAACCGATTTTAAAAGAACTCAAAAAAAAAATTAAAAAATTGCAAAAGAAATGTTTTATAATTCTAGGAATTTTTAAAGAACAAACAAAATTGTTTCTAAATGTCTCAAAAAAACCAAAAAAATGGATCATTAAAAACATTCTGTTTATAAAAGAAATAATAAAAGAACTCTCAAAAATAAACCCAATTGTATTATTTGGATTAAGAGAAATAGAAGTATATGAATTGAGTGAAATTAAAAAAGATTCAATAATCAGTAATCGGATGATTCAGGAATCGTCCATTCAAATTAGATCTCAGGATTGGACAAATTATTCATTAACAGAAAAAAAAATGCAAGATCTGACTGATAGAATAAACACAATCATAAATCAAATAGAAAAAATTACAAAAGACAAGAAAAAGGGATTTAAAAAAGACAAGAAAAAGGGATTTATAACTTCAGATAGAAATTTGAGTTCTAACAAAATAAGTTATGATGATAAAAGATTGGAATCACAAAAAAATATTTGGCAGATATTAAAAAGAGGAACTGCTCGATTAATCCGTAAATCCCATTATTTTATAATATTTTTCATTGAAAAGATATACATAGATATCTTTCTATCTATGATTAATATTCCTAGTATCAATACACAACTTTTTCTTGAATCAACAAAAAAAATTATTAATAAAAACATTAACAGTAATGAAGCAAATCAAGAAAGAATTAATAAAACAAATCAAAGTTTAATTAAATTTATTTCGATTATAAAAGAGTCACTTTCTAATACTAATATTAGTCTTAGTCAAAAAAATTCAAAGACTTTTTTTGACTTATCTTACTTTTCACAAGCATATGTATTTTACAAATTATCACAAACCCAACTTATTAAGTTAGAGAAATTGAAATCCGTATTTCAATATAATGGAACCCCCCTTTTTCTTAAGAATGAAATAAAGGATTTTTTTGTTATAAGACAAGAACTATTTCATTCCGAATTAAGACCTAAGAATCTTCGCAATTCTGGAATGAATCAATGGACAAATTGGTTAAGGAGTCATTATCAATATCAATGTGATGTATCTCAAATTAAATGGTCTAGAGTAGTACCACAAAAATGGCGAAATATATTGAACTGTATAGCTCAAAATAAAGATTTATATAAAGATTTGTGTGATTTATATGAAAAAGATGAATTAATTCACTACGAAAAAAAAACAAAAATTGAAACAGATTTATTATTGAATCAAAAGGATAATTTTAAAAAACAATATAGATATGATCTTTTAGCATATAAATCTATAAATTCTGAAACTAAGAAGTACTCTTCAATTTATGGATCACCATTACAAGTAAAAACTAACCAAGATATTTTTTATAATTACAACACGCATAAACAAAAATCATTTAATATGGTAGAAGATGATATTCGAGATATGGATAAAAATACGGATAGAAAATTTTTTGATTGGAGAATTCTCGATTTTTGTCTTAAAACGAAGGTCGATATTGAGGCCTGGATCAATATTGATACTGACACTAACAGTAATAAATATACTAAGACTAGGGTTAATAAGTATCAAATAATTGATAAAATCAATAATAAGGGTCTTTTTTATCTCACACTTCAGCAAGATCAAAAAATCAACCTATCCAATCAAAAACCCCTTTTGGATTGGATGGGAATGAATGAAGAAATACTAAGTCGTCCCATATCAAATCTGGAACTTTGGTTCTTGCCAGAATTTGTGAGACTTTATAATACGTATAAAATGAAACCGTGGGTTATACCAATTAAATTACTACTTTTTAATTCTAATATAAAAAAAAATGCTAGTGAAAACAAAAGCATCACTGGAAATAAAAAAAGAGATCCTTTTATATCAATATCGTCGAATGAAAAAAAATCTCTTGAATTAGAAAACCGAAATCAAGGAGAAAAAGAATCCACGGGCCAAGCAGATCTTAAATCAGCTCTTTCAAACCAAGAAAAAGATGTTGAAGAAGATTATACGGGATCGGACATGAAAAAACATAGAAATAAAAAGCAATACAAGATCAATACAAAAGCGGAGTTTGATTTCTTCCTAAAAAGGTATTTGTATTTTCAATTGAGATGGGATGATTCTTTAAATAAAAAAATAATCAATAACATCAACGTATATTGCCTCCTGCTTAGACTGATAAATCCAAGAGAAATTACTATATCCTCTATTCAAAGGGGCGAAATGAGTCTGGATATTTTGACGATTCAGAAAGATGTAACTCTTACAGAATTTATTAAAAGGGGATTTTTGATTATTGAACCAATTCGTCTAGCTATAAAAAATGATGGAAAATTTATTATGTATCAAACCCTCGGTATTTCATTAGTTCATAAAAGTAAACATCAAATAAATCAAAGATACCGAGAAAAAAAACATGTTGATAAGAATTCTGATGAAGTCATTACAAAACATCAAAAGATGACTGGAAATAGATATAAAAAAAATTATGATTTGTTTGTTCCTGAAAATATTTTATCGCCTAGATGTCGTAGAGAATTGCGAATTCTAATTTGTTTAAATTCTAAGAATAGACATAGAAAGGCATCTTTTTGTAATGGGAATGAGGTAAACAGTCAAGTTGTGGATAAAAGCAAAAAATATAAAAAAAAACTTATAAAATTAAAGCTATTTCTTTGGCCCAATTATCGATTAGAAGATTTAGCTTGTATGAATCGTTATTGGTTTAATACCAATAATGGCAGTTGTTTCAGTATGGTAAGGATACATATGTATCCCCGATTGAAAATTCATTAATAGTACATTTTTCCTATATTTCCCATACCATATCTGGTCTATGACGACAAAGAGATGCACGCATACATTGTCTTACATTCCATTCTGATACATGATACTAATTCAATGACATATCAATTAGATCTAGAATGAACAAAATTTTCTTATTTTAGGTCTAAACTTTTATCTTTTGTGAGTGAAGAAACCAACCATACTTTTGTATCCCCTTTCAAATCCAATTTTAAAATGAAAATAGGATTGAGTAAGTTTTATTAAATTAAAAAAATTAGAAATTAATAACGAAATACAAATTTTTGTATATACCAAATAAAAATTAGGGGCATTATTATTACTGATCAATAAAGATATCTATCAATAAAAAATATCTTAAAATAAAAAGAGGGGGGGAGAGAAAATTTCAGTTTATGGTAAAAAATTCATTCATCTCAGTTATTTCACAAGAAGAAAAAGACGAAAACAGAGGATCTGTTGAATTTCAAATAGTTAGTTTCACCAATAGGATACGAAGACTTACTTCACATTTACAATTACACAAAAAAGACTATTTATCTCAGAGAGGTTTACGTAAAATTCTGGGAAAACGCCAACGATTACTGTCTTATTTGTCAAAGAAAAATAGAATATGTTATAAAGAATTAATTAATCGGTTGGATATTCGGGAGTCAAAAACTCGTTAATTTTATTTTTATAAAGGCATTTTGAATTATTTGATTTATTAGATCTTGAATTTTAATGAACTTTTTTTTCGTTTTCAGCAATTCATGAAAGAATGAATCGAGGAAAAACCTATGAATATACCGGCTACAAGAAAAGACCTCATGATAGTCAATATGGGCCCCCACCACCCATCAATGCATGGTGTTCTTCGACTCATCATTACTCTAGATGGTGAAGATGTTATTGACTGTGAACCAATATTGGGTTATTTACACCGAGGAATGGAAAAAATTGCGGAAAATCGAACAATTATACAATATTTGCCTTATGTAACACGGTGGGATTATTTAGCTACTATGTTCACAGAAGCAATAACTGTAAACGGACCGGAACAGTTGGGAAATATTCAAGTACCTAAAAGAGCCAGCTATATCAGAATAATTATGTTGGAGTTGAGTCGTATAGCTTCTCATCTGTTATGGCTCGGTCCTTTTATGGCGGATATTGGTGCACAAACTCCCTTTTTCTATATTTTCAGAGAAAGAGAATTAGTATATGATCTATTCGAAGCTGCCACCGGTATGAGAATGATGCATAATTATTTTCGTATCGGAGGAGTAGCGGCCGATCTACCTCATGGCTGGATAGATAAATGTTTGGATTTCTGCGATTATTTTTTAACAAGAGTTGCTGAATATCAAAAACTTATTACACGAAATCCTATTTTTTTAGAACGAGTCGAGGGAGTAGGCATTATTGGTCGAGAGGAAGTAATAAATTGGGGTTTATCGGGACCAATGCTGCGAGCTTCCGGAATACAATGGGATCTTCGTAAAGTTGATCATTATGAATGTTACGACGAATTTGATTGGGAAGTACAGTGGCAAAAAGAAGGAGATTCATTGGCTCGTTATCTAGTCCGAATTGGTGAAATGATAGAATCCGTAAAAATTATTCAACAGGCCCTGGAAGGAATTCCAGGGGGACCCTATGAGAATTTAGAAATACGATACTTTGATAGAGAAAGGAATCCGGAATGGAATGATTTTGAATATCGATTTATTAGTAAAAAGCCGTCTCCTACATTTGAATTGCCGAAACAAGAACTTTATGTGAGAGTAGAAGCCCCAAAGGGAGAATTGGGAATTTTTCTCATAGGGGATCAGAGTGGTTTTCCTTGGAGATGGAAAATCCGCCCGCCGGGTTTTATCAATTTGCAAATTCTTCCGCGGTTAGTTAAAAGAATGAAATTGGCTGATATTATGACGATACTAGGTAGTATAGATATCATTATGGGAGAAGTTGATCGTTGAAATGATAATTGATACACCGGAAGTACAAGATATCGATTCTTTTTCTAGATTAGAATTTTTAAAAGAGGTTTATGGAATTCTATGGGTTCTTGTTCCTATTTTGACTCTTGTAGTGGGAATCACAATAGGCGTACTGGTAATTGTATGGTTAGAAAGAGAAATATCGGCAGGGATACAACAACGTATTGGACCTGAATACGCCGGCCCTTTGGGAGTTCTTCAAGCTCTAGCAGATGGGACAAAACTACTTTTCAAAGAAAATCTTTTTCCATCTAGGGGGGATACTCGTTTATTCAGTATCGGGCCATCCATAGCAGTCATATCAATTTTAGTAAGCTATTCAGTAGTTCCTTTTGGATATCACCTTGTTTTAGCGGATCTCAATATCGGTGTTTTTTTATGGATTGCCATTTCCAGTATTGCTCCGATTGGACTTCTTATGTCGGGATACGGGTCAAATAATAAATATTCCTTTTTAGGCGGTCTACGAGCTGCTGCTCAATCGATTAGTTATGAAATACCATTAACTTTATGTGTGTTATCAATATCTCTACGTGCGATTCGTTGATATATAGACATAAACTTTTCTCTATTCCTTCCTTTCAAGGAAAGGGTTGGAATGGATTGAGTAGATATCTTAATTTTTTTTTTATTCATTATTCGGGTTGATGAACTAAATCAAATAGTTATATGAGTGAAAGAAAACAGCTTATATATAAATTCGCAGTAAAAAGATTGATTCTCATTTTCTATGTATAAGAGTTAGAGAGTTAAGCGGAAATAAACATAAACAGAAGAGACCGTTTCCCCCAAGATTGGTTGATTAGTCATCCTGACTTGAAGCGGGTTCAAAAGATCAACCGTATTGAGTTTTCACTATAATTTTTATGTATTAGCATAACGGGGGATTGAGCAAAAACGAGTGGATGGTTAGAAACACGAACATATGTAAAGGATTAGTAATGGAGATTATGTAAATTCTCCAAAAGGACATTTTTACATAATATACAAACAAAGAATACTAATTGGGGCTTTAAGTTGGTAGAAATGATCAGGCAGTACTCCCCATGACACGATTCCAATCCAGAGTATACTCCTATCCACCGATTTAATAAATAACTATTCGAAACGAAATAATCCTTTACTTTATTTTGAAAGCCCTCTTTTTCTCAGAAATAGAAAGAAGAATAGGAACGAAAAAAAAAAAAGATATACTTTTTTTATTCTTTGTTACTTTTATTCTTTCCCATATACATATTAATAGATATATAATTTGTGTCATAATTCATTAATTAATATAGAATTTTTTTTTTTCGTACGTGAAACCAACGGGTTATTGATATTTTTACAAGAAGTATTTTATTGAACAGTTAAGTTATTACTGAACAAAGAAGAATTGAAATTATTAAATTAAAGAAAGGATGAGATCAATTCAGAAGTACTTTTTTTATTTAATTTTGAATTAAAATAATTATAACAGACAGAATTCAATTGGTCTAATTTGGGACCGGCCGATAGTTATCCATCCTACAAACATATCAAGATTCAAAAAAGAATACTGACGCGGTCCCTATATTTATTTCTGGCCTTCAAGGAGCCGTATGAGGTGAAAATCTCATGTACGGTTCTGTAATAGCGATGGTAACAGTGATGGTATCACCGACTATAATTATCTAACAGTTCAAGTACAATTGATATTGTTGAGGCGCAATCAAAATATGGTTTTTGGGGATGGAATTTGTGGCGTCAGCCTATAGGGTTTATCATTTTTATTATTTCTTCCCTAGCAGAATGTGAGAGATTACCTTTTGATTTACCAGAAGCAGAAGAAGAGTTAGTAGCAGGTTATCAAACCGAATACTCGGGTATAAAATTTGGGTTATTTTATGTTGCTTCCTATCTAAACCTATTGGTTTCTTCATTATTTGTAACAGTTCTTTACTTGGGAGGTTGGAATATATCTATTCCGGACATATATGTTTCTGAGCTTTTTGAAATAAATAAAACATGTGGAGTTTTTGGAGCGATAATTGGTATCTTTATTACATTAGCTAAAACTTATTTGTTCTTGTTCATTCCTATCACAACAAGATGGACTTTACCGAGGCTAAGAATGGACCAACTATTGAATCTTGGATGGAAATTTCTTTTACCTATTTCTCTCGGTAATCTATTATTAACAACTTCTTTCCAACTCTTTTCACTGTAAAGTAACATTCTATATTCACAACGTGTCTCAAACAAGAGAAATAAACAAAGATAAAACTATTCATATATATATTAACGATATGTTCTCTATGGTAACTGGGTTCATGAATTATGGTCAACAAACAGTACGAGCTGCAAGGTACATTGGTCAAAGTTTCATGATTACTTTATCCCACGCAAATCGTTTACCCGTAACTATTCAATATCCTTATGAAAAATCAATCACCGCGGAGCGTTTCCGCGGTCGAATCCATTTTGAATTTGATAAATGTATTGCTTGTGAAGTATGCGTTCGTGTATGTCCTATAGATCTACCCGTTGTTGATTGGAAATTGGAAACTGATATTCGCAAGAAACGGCTGCTTAATTACAGTATTGATTTCGGAGTCTGTATATTTTGTGGTAATTGCGTTGAGTATTGTCCAACGAATTGTTTATCAATGACTGAAGAATATGAACTTTCTACTTATGATCGTCACGAATTGAATTATAATCAAATTGCTTTGGGTCGTTTACCAATGTCAGTAATTGACGATTATACAATTCGAACAATTTTGAATTCGCCTCAAATAAATAAGTAAATCTCTTATTAACGAATAATTTAGAATTACTTTACTAATAACTAATATAGAAGGAATTTAGGTTTCTTTCGTGTTGTTTGGTCAATAACTACAAATACCAACTATTGATTGGTTGGTAAGAAACGCGTCTTAATTTGGATTGAAAATCCATTAATTAATATATCCATAATTGTTTTAAAATATATCGTTTAGAATTAGAACGACTCTTTCAGATAAAGAATGAAATTAGTCCAATAATAGTACTCACATTTATTCATATCCCTTAGTATTTATTTACTTAGGATTAAATTAGGAATTGCTCAAAAATCATAAAAAAAAAAAAAATTTCTGGTTGGGTCTCAATAAGGTCATGAAAAACATTTCTATTTATTTATCTCTTATTTTACATATAATGGATTTGCCCGGACCAATACATGATTTTCTTTTAGTCTTTCTGGGATCGGTTCTTATACTAGGAGGTATGGGGGTGGTATTATTTACCAACCCCATTTATTCTGCCTTTTCATTGGGAATGGTTCTTGTTTGTATATCCTTATTCTATATTCTATTAAACTCTTATTTTGTAGCTGCTGCACAACTCCTTATTTACGTGGGAGCTATAAATGTTTTAATCGTATTTGCTGTGATGTTCATGAATGGTTCAGAATATTACAAAGATTTGAATCTTTGGACCATTGGGGATGTGGTTACTTTGCCAGTTTGTACAAGTATTTTTGTTTTACTCATGATTATTATTACGGATACGTCATGGTACGGAATTATTTGGACTACAAGATCAAACCAGATTATAGAGCAAGATTTGATAAGTAATAGTCAACAAATTGGAATTCATTTATCAACAGATTTTTTTCTTCCATTTGAATTCGTTTCGATAATTCTTTTAGCCGCTTTGATAGGTGCAATTGCCGTGGCGCGACAGTAAAAAATTTATAGAATTAGCAATGCACATTAAACTCTGTTCGGTTTTATTACATTACATTTATTTCCCTTTAATTAAAGATTGTTTATGTCTAAAATAGAAATTATTCAATCTATTCTATTAATAATAGAAAATCTGCCTTTGTTCCGTACTTTTTTTTATTCTAGTCAATTGAATCTGTTGAATTGTTGTTCAGTTCATATTGAAATGAATCGAAATTGATAAGGAGTTGGTCAATGATGCTCGAACATGTACTTGTTTTGAGTGCCTACTTATTTTCTATCGGTATCTATGGATTGATCACGAGCCGGAATATGGTTAGAGCCCTTATGTGTCTTGAACTTATACTGAATGCGGTTAATATGAATTTCGTAACATTTTCTGATTTTTTTGATAGTCGCCAATTAAAAGGAAATATTTTCTCAATTTTTGTTATAGCTATTGCAGCCGCTGAAGCAGCTATTGGCCCGGCTATTGTTTCATCAATTTATCGTAACAGAAAATCAACTCGTATCAATCAATCGAATTTGTTGAATAAGTAGTATTAATCATATAAATTCTAATATTCATAAATTAGAATTACCATGACCATACATTAACGTAATAATACATGTTTTCAAAAATGTAAGAAATTAAAGTATCTTGGCTCTATCGCATGAGTCAATCCAGAAGTAGATTGATTAGAAAAATTATGATAAATTATTGATTCATCTGGTGTCTAAATATATGATTCATTTACAAGTTTACTAGATCGAAACTTTCTGACATTCAAAAATTTATAGATCCAAATGTCACATTCAGTAAAGATTTATGATACGTGTATAGGGTGTACTCAATGCGTGCGCGCCTGCCCAACGGATGTATTAGAAATGATACCTTGGGACGGGTGTAAAGCTAAGCAAATTGCTTCTGCTCCAAGAACAGAGGACTGTGTCGGTTGTAAGAGATGTGAATCCGCCTGTCCGACAGATTTCTTGAGTGTTCGAGTTTATTTATGGCATGAAACAACTCGAAGTATGGGTCTGGCTTATTAATACGTTCCAGAAAACCCTACTTGAATACATTTGATTTTTTTACCTTTACCGACAAAAACCCGCGCTCAAAAACTATTTATTTTGAGCACGGGTTTTTCTGGTCCAAGTTTATCTTGTTTTTACCATGAATAATTTTCCTTGGTTAACGCTAGTTGTAGTTTTGCCAATATTCGCGGGTTCCTTAATTTTCTTTCTACCTCATAGAGGAAATAAGAAAATGCGTTGGTATACTATAGGTATATGCATAATAGAACTCCTTCTAACAACCTATGCATTCGGTTATCGTTTCCAATTGGATGATCCATTAATGCAACTGACAGAGGATTATAAATGGATCGATTTTTTTGATTTTTACTGGAGATTGGGAATAGATGGAATTTCTATAGGACCCATTTTACTGACAGGATTTATCACAACTTTAGCTACTTTAGCGGCTCGGCCGATTACTCGAGATTCCCGACTATTCCATTTTCTGATGTTAGCAATGTATAGCGGTCAAATAGGACCATTTTCTTCTCGAGACCTTTTACTTTTTTTCATCATGTGGGAGTTAGAATTAATTCCAGTTTATCTACTTCTATCCATGTGGGGGGGAAAGAAACGTTTGTATTCAGCTACAAAATTTATTTTGTACACTGCAGGAAGTTCCGTTTTTTTATTAATGGGAGTTTTGGGTATTGGTTTATATGGTTCCAATGAACCAACATTAAATTTTGAAACATCAGCTAATCAATCGTATCCTGTAGCACTGGAAATAATATTCTATATTGGATTTCTTATTGCTTTTGCTGTCAAATCACCGATCATACCCTTACATACATGGTTACCAGACACCCATGGAGAGGCACATTACAGTACTTGTATGCTTTTAGCCGGAATCTTATTAAAAATGGGAGCGTATGGATTGGTTCGGATCAATATGGAATTATTACCCCACGCCCATTCTATATTCTCTCCCTGGTTGATTCTAGTAGGCACAATTCAAATAATCTATGCAGCTTCAACATCTCCCGGTCAGCGTAATTTAAAAAAAAGAATAGCCTACTCTTCTGTATCTCATATGGGTTTCATAATTATAGGAATTGGTTCTATAAGCGATACAGGACTCAACGGAGCCATTTTACAAATAATCTCTCACGGATTTATTGGCGCTGCGCTTTTTTTCTTGGCCGGAACGAGTTATGATAGAATACGTCTTGTTTATCTCGACGAAATGGGCGGAATGGCTATCGCAATTCCAAAAATATTCACGACTTTCAGTATCTTATCAATGGCTTCTCTTGCATTACCGGGCATGAGCGGTTTTGTTGCCGAATTGTTAGTTTTTTTTGGAATACTTACTAGTCAAAAATATCTTTTAATGACAAAAATATTAATTACTTTTGTAATGGCAATTGGAATGATATTAACTCCTATTTATTCATTATCTATGTTACGCCAGATGTTCTATGGATACAAGCTTTTTAATGCCCCAAACTCTTATTTTTTTGATTCTGGACCGCGAGAATTATTTGTTTCGATCTCTATCCTTTTACCTGTAATAGGTATTGGTGTTTATCCCGATTTCGTTTTATCATTATCAGTTGACAAGGTCGAAGCTATTATATCCAATTATTTTTTTCGATAGTTTTTGTGAGTAAACCAAAAAATGAAACTGAAATCCCATGATTTTAAAAATGGTTGATTGTACAATAAAAAAATGAGTCTTTTATATTCTTTTAAGTAAAATAAAAAAATTGGAATTCTATTATAACTAGATATCTTTTGAATTTGTGAGAACCGTTTGAATCAAGTAATGGAAATGATTCAAATGGTTCTTGATTGTTTACATGAAGTTTTCGTATATATACCTGTATGACGTCCTATGTTTATATTCGTCAAGTCTTTTATTCAATTAGATGTTAATGTAAATGAACCATAACTATGCAACCCTATTCCTAATAGATTAACCCCAAAATAGCATATCCAAATTATAAGAAAGCCCATTGAGGCCACAATTGCAGAATTTACACTTTCAAAATTTTTATTTGTTCTAATATGTAAATAAATAGCGAATATGGTCCAAGTAATAAATGCCCAAGTTTCCTTTGGATCCCAATTCCAATATGATCCCCATGCTTCATTAGCCCATACTGCTCCCGAAAGAATACCTACGGTTAAAAGGATAAACCCTAGACTAATAATACGATAACTCCAACGATCCAATTGTTGAATCAATTGATACCTGTAATAATTTTGAGACGAAATAAAAGAAGTGTTTCGTAAGACATTGTTTCTTTCGTTCACGTATTGAATCTCACTAAAGTAAACTGACTCATTTTCTAAATTATTGCTTTTACTAAAAATCCTTATGAATTTTCGAAATGTAATGACTAGAAGAGCTAGTGATAATAATGATCCACACAAAAGAGCTGCATAGCTCAATACCATCATACTTACGTGCATCATTAACCAATGGGATTGGAGAGCGGGTACTAATATCGCGGATTGATGCATTTCAGTTAAAAGACCCGAAGTAGCAAAACCTTGAGTAAAAATAGCACTTGGCGCGGTTATTGCGCTTAAATGGTTTTTATGTTTTTTAAAATATGGAATAATATGAATAAAGGAAAAACTCCACGAAAGAAAAATAAATGATTCATATAAATCACTTAATGGTAAATGCCTCAAATACATCCAACGAGTAACTAATAATCCTGTTATGCAGAAAAAAGTAGCTATCATCCCCCTTTCTGACGAATCATCTAGTCCTACGATTTCATCGACTAATAAAATTATCAAATGAATTGTAATTACAATTGAAACGATCGAAAAGGATATATGAGTTAATATATGCTCTAAAGTTGAAAATATCATAAAAATTATTAAATTAATAAAGACGTCCCTCAATTATAGGAATTGAAATCGGGAATTGAATTCATTATAGGACTTACTCTATGCCATGCCGCCACTCGGACTCGAACCGAGATGCTCTAGCACTGCTTCCTAAGAGCAGCGTGTCTACCGATTTCACCATAGCGGCTTATTCGAAATCATAATAACCTATTTTTATTCAATCGTCGAGCTTGAAGGAGTTAATTCAATCCAATATTTTTTTTTAGGAAACCATTCAAATTGATGAATAAAAACTTGTTTAAAAATTAGGGATTAAAACGTTTCCGTTAACGTTAATAATATTGATTTTTCTTATTATTATCTTTTTATTTAGTTATCTTATTATTATCTTTTTATTTAGTTATTTAGTATTTTAGGATGTCAATTTTATTTAACTGAACTAACAATGTATTTTTTCGTAGGCTATTACTTTATGCTCTCCTAAAACTAAAATGTAACAGTTGTAACTAGATAATTTTTACTTCAATCCCTGGATATAAGTAAAAAAAATGTTCTGCCTCGTTTGCATTTTTTAATGATTAATTTCTTTTATCATTTATTTTATTAATCTAAAATAAAAAATTCATTTTATCGATTAATAAAAAAATAGAATTTTTATATAACACAATTTTAGCGATACACTCAAAAGATTTTTGTAAATATTTGCATAGTTAGGTTGCGTTAGGATTTTTTGTTGTGTAGAGAATTTGCGTTAAGATTTAGCAAACCCATTAAGTTAGGTATTTGGGATGGTCGTATTAATCATATAAAAAAATTTCGTATAGAAATTGTACCGTACTTCAAAATATTTTCTAAATTTTTTAATTAATATACATATATTATATCTTGATCGATCTTCCAATCGAAACATAGGATCTAAAATAGATCACTCAAAATTGGCGCATTCGTCATATAACTACCTAAAAATGTAAACGGGGCTTTTATTAATTTAATTGGGTTTAAGGAATTTATATAGTGATAATAATTTCTAAAACCCAAAATAATGGTTTAAAAGATTATAAAAAACATTTTAAACTTAATCAATTAGTTTCAACGACCTCTTCTTTATAATATAAAATCAAAAATATAACTAAAAAAAAATTCTTTTTATTATTGAGTAAGGGCGATGGGGAAAGTGATAATCCCCATCCGGAAAATGATAAAACATACTAAAATGAAAGGCGAAACCTTGCGCTTGCGTTTACCCCTTTTTCAAACAAAAAAGTACCATTCATTTTTAGAATTCAGTAGACAACAGAATTCTTATCTATATCAGAAACGAAAGAAAAATTTGGCTTCAAATTAAAGTAAAACAAATTCAATTTTATATTCGTTTAAATTAAAACATTATGAGACTAATTCTTTTTTATTTTTTTTTTTATTTTTAATGTATATTGTTTATATTGTAATTTATCTTATATATTAATATTTATTCTTTTACTATACTATTATGATGTTAATATTAAACTATTATGATGTTAATATTAATTATATTTTACTATACTATTATGATGTTAATATTAATTATAATTGATAAATATTAATTATAATTGATAAATATTATTATAATTGATAAATATTATTTATCATTTTTATAACTTATAAATCTTATAAATAAACTATAAACAAAATTATATCACTTTATTAGTTATTAGAACGATTCAGATTATTTATTTCTTACACAAAAAAAACTTTTAGAACTCCCGGTAGAAAGAGATTTCGCTAACGAAAAAGCTTTCAATGCTGCCCTATATCCCTTCCTTTTCCAAATATTTTTACGAATACGCTTTTTTGAAATAGAGGTGCGCTTTTTTGGAACTGCCATTAAAAAGTTATAATAGGTTTTTCGGTTGGATGTGAAAGACATCTATTGTTCAAAATCAATTGTTCTTTACTATTCTCTATCTATTTTTTCTCTAAATTAGACTCCAAAAAAAAAGGGGGGGGTAAAAATCACATAAAATATTAATAAGAACGATAAGGTACACTATGCCAAATAGATTGAAGTTGATAAAAAAAAAAAAAAAAATAATAAAAAAAAAAAAAGAAAGATTGTCCGTTTCGTTTTCTTTCTATTTTCGTCGTGTTACATTTATACATGTAATAAAAAAATCTAAAAGTTTAATAACCCAACCCTTCTCCCGCTTAATTAAAAAATAAAAAAACTTTAATAATTTTTTCTATTATATTAATTAATTTAATATTAATTTAATTCTTCAAGCTCGAAGAAAGAGTCCACAAAATTTTAATTATCAAATGAGACTAGTAGTTAATCTGTTAAAGGATACAAAATACATAATTTAAAGGCATTTTATTTGCCCCCCTTTTTTTTTCCGTAAAATTAAAGTGTTGGATATCATAGCATTTCCTACAAATAGCTTTTATTGTAATGTAAGACAAACAATTAGTTACAAAACAAATTGGTTAATGATTCTAAATAACCGAATTACAATAAATAGTTTTAGTTATGGGCTTTATGATTCATATCAAATACTGTTTTTGGTATAATTATTTATCCTTGTTCTATAGATATAAAAAAATTATTGAGATATAAAAAAATTATTGTAATACGTAATAATTAAAATGAAAATTAGAATTTTCATTTTTTATCTTCATAAAATTTTATTTAAAAATTTGAATTGAATATTTCAGTATTAATAAAATTAAATACGGATTTTTTTTTCACTAGTGACTTATTTATATCATTTTCACTAGTGACTTATTTATATCATTTGACCAATTAGAACCTCTTGATTTTAAATATTTGAAGTAGTTTGGAAAGATTCAGAATAATTAAGGCTAGAAAATTCTATTTAAGTTTTATTTTATATATCTTAATTTTTTTTTATTAACCGACCCCTTTCAAAAGAAAAGAAATAAGAACCGGTGACTCAGAAACAATTAATTAAGATAAATTTTTTTTTTTATTTTTTTATGGAATATACATATCAATATTCATGGATTATACCTTTCATTCCACTTCCAGTTCCTATCTTAATTGGAACAGGACTTCTACTTTTTCCAACGGCAACAAAAAATCTTCGCCGTATGTGGGCTTTTCCTAGTGTTTTATTATTAAGTATAGTTATGGTTTTTTCAGCCCTTTTTTCTATTCAGCAAATAAATAAAAATTCTGTCTATCAATATGTATGGTCTTGGACCATCAATAATGATTTTTCTTTAGAATTTGGCTGCTTGGTTGATCCACTTACTTCTATTATGTCGATATTAATCACTACTGTTGGAATTATGGTTCTTATTTATAGTGACAATTATATGTCTCATGATCAGGGATATTTGAGATTTTTTGCTTATATGAGTTTTTCCAATACTTCAATGTTGGGATTAGTTACTAGTTCTAATTTGATACAAATTTATATTTTTTGGGAATTAGTTGGAGTGTGTTCTTATCTATTAATAGGTTTTTGGTTCACACGACCCAGTGCCGCGAATGCTTGTCAAAAAGCGTTTGTAACTAATCGTGTCGGGGATTTTGGTTTATTATTAGGAATTTTGGGTTTTTATTGGATAACAGGTAGTTTCGAATTTCGGGATTTGTTTGAAATATTCAATAACTTGGTTTATAATAATGAAGTTAATTTTTTATTTGTTACTTTATGCGCCTCCCTATTATTTGCCGGCGCTGTTGCTAAATCCGCCCAATTTCCCCTTCATGTATGGTTACCTGATGCCATGGAAGGGCCTACCCCCATTTCGGCTCTTATACATGCCGCTACTATGGTAGCAGCAGGAATTTTTCTTGTAGCTCGGCTTCTTCCTCTTTTCATAGTTATACCTTACATTCTAAATCAAATAGCTTTGATAGGTATAATAACATTATTTTTAGGAGCCACTTTAGCTCTTGCTCAAAAAGATATTAAGAAAAGCTTAGCTTATTCTACAATGTCTCAATTGGGTTATATGATGTTAGCTCTAGGTATGGGGTCTTATCGAGCTGCTTTATTTCATTTGATTACTCATGCTTATTCGAAGG